CAAAAAAACACTATAAAAAGACAACATACGGCGAAGGTTTTTTGTTGCTGTCGGAAAAAGTAGAAGACCTCCCCCTATTACCATAGGAACAAGAAGTGTAATAAAAGGGATGATCCAGGAATATTGATATGTCTGTTCCATAAAAAAAAGTGTTTGATTTGTTAATCTGATTCACTCGTTCTTGTCCCTTTTGAAAAGAGCCAGTCAATAAAAAAAGCAAAATATGCAAAACTTAACTCAAATTTGATATTCTTAATTATTATTGTTGTGAATCTCAATGTTTTCAAAGAACTTCCCATATTCAAATCAAGAAGTTAGAATCGGTCAAAGAATATTATGATAGAAAAAGTTATTAGTAAAAAAAATACTTACTTTTATTAAAATTTAAGTAGTAAGAAAGGTTTTTATGAAGATCTACAAAATGAAAAGTTTTATTAGGAATTAAGAAAATTTCTATCCATAAAGAAAGGATAAAGAATTCTATCAAAAGCAGTACTTGTTTTTTATTGTATTATGGCTTAGGCTTTTGAATTTTTCGATATATTCTATTTAATTATGTATATTACATGTAGAAATGTAGCATGACGAAAATAGACAGAAATAAATAGTTTTTTTAGAAAGATATTAATAAATATTGAATAGTAAAGATAAAGAATCATTAGGTTTTAACAAAAAATGTCTTTCACATCCAATGAGTAACCTCGAAATTTTTGAATGGCAGTTCCAAAAAAGCGTACTTCTATATCAAAAAAGCGTACTCGTAAAAATATTTGGAAAAGAAAGGGATATTGGGCAGCATTGAAAGCTTTTTCATTAGCGAAATCCCTTTCTACCGGGAATTCAAAAAGTTTTTTTTGTGGGACAAATAATACAAATAAACAATCAAAGGGTAAAATAATCTAAATCGTCCTGATTCAAAAAAAAAATTTTTATAATTTATACTTTAATTTAAAAATTTAAACTTTAAAATTGAAAAAAAAAAAAGGATTTTTATCCACTAATTAAATGTTTTGAATTGAATTGATCCATATTTAATCGAACTCATTTTTCTTTTTCGGATATGTAGAATACAAAATCTGTTATCTACTAAAATTATCTTTTCTGTTTCAAAAAAAAAATACAAGATACAAGGTTTTAACTTTCTTTTTAGTTTCTTTGATCCTTTTCGTGGGATGGGGATTCTCATTTTCCCCATCGACCCTTATCACTTATCACCATCTATCACAAAAAAAAAAAATAAGGATTCTGATTAGAACACTCAAATACCTATTTAAATGAAACGGATTTCGATTCATCAATTGTCATCTTTTCTAACCTCAAAAATATTGCACTGACTTGACTCTTTTAATCTCGACGATTGAATAATAATCAGTTATTGTGATTTTTAGCAAGCCGCTATGGTGAAATCGGTAGACACGCTGCTCTTAGGAAGCAGTGCTAAAGCATCTCGGTTCGAGTCCGAGTGGCGGCATGGCAATTTCTATCTCTTTTAGAAATAGAATAGTTCCTAGAATGAATTAAATTCTATATAATCATGGGAGACCCCTTTTTTTCTTTTATGACATTTTCTACTTTAGAGCATATATTAACTCATCTATCCGTTTCGGTTGTTTCCATTGGAATTACAATTCATTTGATAACCTTATTAGTCGATAAAATCGGCGGACTATACGATTCGTCAGAAAAGGACATGATAGCTACGTTTTTTTGTATAACTGGATTATTAATTACTCGTTGGATTCATTTTGGACATTTACCATTAAGTAATTTATATGAATCGTTAATCTTTCTTTCATGGAGTTTAGCCATTATTCATATAATTCCGTATTTTAAAAAACACCAAAAGCTTTTAAGCCAAATAACCGCGCCAAGTGCGCTTTTTACCCAACGCTTTGCTACTTCAGGGTTTTTAACTGAAATGCAGCAGTCGGCAATATTAGTACCCGCTCTCCAATCCCAGTGGTTAGTAATGCACGTAAGTATGATGGTATTCGCCTATGCAGCTCTTTTATGTGGATCGTTATTATCAGTAGCTCTTCTAGTCATTACATTTAGAAAAAGCCTAAGGATTCTTAAAAGCAATAATTTTTTAAACGAGTCCTTTTTCTTTGATAAAATTAAAATTCAATACATGAACGGAAGTGCCAATGTTTTACGAAACACTTCTTTGCTTTCTTCTAAAAATTATTACAGGTTTCAGTTGATTCAACAATTAGATTGTTGGAGTTACCGTATTATTAGTATAGGGTTTTTCTTTTTAACTATGGGTATTCTTTCGGGAGCATTATGGGCTAATGAGGCATGGGGATCATATTGGAGTTGGGACCCAAAGGAAACTTGGGCATTTATTACTTGGACAATATTTGCAATTTATTTACATATTAGAACACATAAAAAATGGGAAGGTGTAAGTTCCGCAATTGTGGCTTTTATGGGCTTTCTTCTAATTTGGATATGCTATTTCGGAGTTAATCTATTAGGAATAGGACTGCACAATTATGGTTCATTTACATTAAGATCTAATTGAATTTAAGACAAAAAAAGAGAGGGTCTGACAAAAATAAACACAGGACAGCATATAAGTGTATATAAGAAACTTTATGTAAACCATCGAGAACCATTTGAATCCAGTAATGATTGATTCAAATGGTTCTTTCAAATGGTATGCTAGTGCTTACAATTCTTTTTTTTTTTTTTATTATCTAATTATTAATTTTTTTACAATTGTAAAAAAATTAATAATTAGATAAAATCGCCTCAACCTTGTCAACTGATAATGAGAAAACCAAGTCCGGATAAATGCCGATACCTATTACAGGTAGAAGGATAAAGATTGAAACAAATAACTCTCGCGGCCCGGAATCCAAAAAATAAGAGTTTGAGCCATTAAATAGCTTGTATCCATAGAACATCTGACGTAACATAGATAATGAATAAATAGGAGTTAATATCACTCCAATTGCCATGACAAAAGTAATTAGTATTTTTGGCAGTAAAAGATATTTTTGGCTAGTAATTATTCCAAAAAATATTATCAATTCTGCAAAAAAACCGCTCATGCCCGGTAATGCAAGAGAAGCCATTGATGAGATACTGAACATCGTGAATATTTTTGGAACCGAGATAGCGATTCCTCCCATTTTGTCGAGATAAAGAGGGCGTATTCTATCATAACTCGTTCCTGCCAAGAAAAAAAGCGCAGCACCAATAAATCCATGAGATATTATTTGTAAAATGGCTCCGTTGAGTCCCGTATCGCTTAGAGAGCAAATTCCTATAATTATAAAACCCATATGAGATATCGAGGAATAGGCTATTCTTTTTTTAAAATTACGTTGACTAGGAGATGCTGAAGCTGCATAAATTATTTGCATTGTGCCCATTATTATTAACCATGGAGAAAATATAGAGTGAGCGTGGGGTAATAATTCCATATTGATCCGAACTAATCCATACGCTCCCATCTTTAATAGGATTCCGGCTAGTAGCATACAAGTACTGTAATGTGCCTCTCCATGAGTATCTGGTAACCATGTATGTAAGGGTATAATCGGCAATTTTACAGCAAAAGCAATAAGAAATCCAATATAGAATATTATTTCCAGCACTAAAGGATATGATAGATTGTACGATGTTTCAAAATTTAATGTTGGCTCATTGGAACCATAACCATATAAACCGATACCCAAGGTTCCTATTAATAAAAAAATGGAGCCCCCTGCGGTGTATAAAATAAACTTTGTAGCTGAATACAAACGTTTCTTTCCCCCCCACATGAATAGAAGTAGATAAACGGGAATTAGTTCTAACTCCCACATGATGAAAAAAAGTAAAAGATCTCGAGATGAAAATAATCCTATTTGAACACTATACATTGCTAACATCAAGAAATAGAATAATCGGGAATCTCGAGTAACTGGCCAAGCCGCTAAAGTAGCTAAAGTGGTGATAAATCCTGTCAGTAAAATGGGTCCTATAGAAAGTCCATCTATTCCCAATCTCCAGTAAAAATCAAAAAAATTGACCCATTTATAATTCTCTGCCAATTGGATTAATAGATCGTCCGATTGGAAATGATAGAAGAATGCGTAGGTCATTAAAAGAAGTTCTAATACGCATATATATATGGCATACCACCTAATTACTTTATTTGCTCTCTGGGGCTGAGGCAGAAAGAAAATTAAGGAACCTGCGGATATCGGCAAGATGACAAAGATTGTTAACCAAGGAAAAGAATTCGTGGTAAAGACAAGATACACTTGGACCAGAAAAACCCGTGCTCAAAACAGAATATATTTCTATTTTTTTTTGAGTACGGGTTTTGTCGGTAAAAAAAATGTACTCAAACCGTGTTGTCGGAAACGGATCAATAAGCTAGACCCATGCTTCGAGTTGTTTCATGCCACAAATAAACTCGAACACTCAAGAAATCCGTTGGACATGCCGATTCACATCTCTTACAGCCGACGCAGTCCTCTGTTCTTGGAGCAGAAGCAATTTGCTTAGCCTTACATCCGTCCCAAGGTATCATTTCTAATACATCCGTGGGGCAGGCTCGGACGCATTGGGTACACCCTATACATGTATCATAAATCTTTACTGAATGCGACATTGGGTCTATAAATTTTTGAACGTCATAAATTTCCGATCTAGTAATTTTTTAAATGAATCATATTTTTATACACTAGATGAATCGATAATTGACCAGAATTTTTTGAATCAATTCTGGATCGAGGTATGTGCATGAACAAAGGCCAAGAGACTTTAATTTCTTACCTTACGTTTTAACAAACATGATTATATATCATACATGATAATTCGAATTGATGAATATTGAATATTATAATTTATATGATTACTTATTCAACAAATTCGATTGATTGATACAAGTTGATTTTCTGTTACGATAAATTGACGAAACAATGGCCGGTCCAATAGCTGCTTCAGCCGCTGCAATAGCTATAACAAATATTGAGTAAATAGTTCCTTTTAATTGGCGGCTGTCAAAAAAATCAGAAAATGTTACGAAATTTATATTAACTGCATTCAGTAGAAGTTCAAGACACATAAAAGCTCTAACCATATTTCGGCTTGTAATCAATCCATAAATGCCGATACAAAATAAATAGGCACTCAAAACAAGTATATGTTCGAGCATCATTGACCAACTCCTTCTCAATTTTGATTTATTTCAATATGATCAAAAATTCAACAGAGTCGATTGACTCAAATATAAAAAGTACATAAAAAAGAATATGAATATTTTGGTAATAGGTCGAATACAAGAAGTTCTATTTTGAATAAATTGAAATTTATACATGAACAGTCTTCAAATACAATTAAAGGAAAATGGATGTGATAAGACAAAATACTAATTTGGATTACTGTGGCTAGTTCTAAGGCTTTATTATTATTATTATTGACGAGCCACAGCAATTGCACCTATTAATGCAACTAAAAGAATTATCGAAATAAGTTCAAATGGAAGAAAAAAATCCGTTGATAAATGAATTCCAATTTGTTGACTATTAGTTATCAAATCTTTCTCTATAACCTGGTTTGATCTTGTAGTCCAAATAATCCCGTACCATGACGTATCTGAAATAGTAGTAATTAGTAAAACAAAAATAGTTGTACAAACGAGTGAAGTAACCCCACCTCCAACGTTCCAAAGAGAAAAAGCTTTGGAATATTCTGAACCATTCATAAACATCACAGCAAATATGATTAAAACATTTATGGCTCCTACATAAATAAGAAGTTGTGCGGCAGCTACAAAATAGGAGTTTGCTAAAATATAGAATAAGGATATACAAATAAGAGCTAATCCTAACGAAAAGGCGGAATAAATTGGGTTAGTAAGCAATACCACTCCTAAACCTAATAATATAAGACCCGATCCCAGAACTACTAAAAGAAAATCATGTATTGAGCCAGGCAAATCCATTTTACGTATAAAAAAGAGATAAATACATCTATATTTTTTTCATGACCTTATTGACCCGACCAGGAAAAAATATTTCTAATACGTTCCTAATTGAATTAAATCTTAAACGGCGTGAATTGATATTGATGTAGATATAGTTATTGGAATAATCGCATTCTTTATCCCAAAAGATAGTTCAACACTATAAAATAGATTTATATTTCGAAAAAATTACGTCTATATTAATAGATTTTGACTCCAAATTAAGTCGAAATTCGCACAATCAATCCAATCAATAGTTAGGATTTGTAGTTATTTTATTGACCAAACAAAACGAAAGAAACCTCATTTCTTTAGATAAAAACCAAATTTTATTTAGTAATTATTCTTTAATCAAAGGTTTACTCCTTTTTAGTTGAGGGAAAGTCGAAATTGTTCGAATTGTATAATCGTTAATTACTGATATTGGTAAACGACCCAAGGCAATTTGATTATAATTCAATTCGTGACGATCATAAGCCGAAAGCTCATATTCTTCAGTCATTGATAAACAATTTGTTGGACAATACTCAACGCAGTTACCACAAAATATACAGATTCCAAAATCAATACTATAATTAAGCAATCGTTTTTTTCGAATATTTGTTTCGAATTGCCAATCAACAACAGGTAAATCTATAGGACATACACGAACACATACCTCACAAGCAATACATTTATCAAATTCAAAGTGGATTCGACCGCGGAAACGTTCTGATGTAATTAATTTTTCATAGGGGTATTGAATAGTTACAGGTAAACGATTTATGTGGGATAAGGTAATCATAAAACTTTGACCAATGTACCTTACAGCCCGTATTGTTTGTTGACCATAATTCATGAACCCGGTCACCATAGGGAGCATATCATAAATATCTACGAATCCTTTTATGTTTGTTTTTTTCTCTTGTTTGAAACAAGTAGGGAATATAGACTCTAGTATTCCATTACAGCGAAAGGAGTTGTGAAGAGGTTGTTAATAATAGATTGCCGAGAGAAATAGGTAAAAGATATTTCCATCCAAGATTTAATAGTTGGTCCATTCTTAGCCTAGGTAAAGTCCATCTTGTTGTGATAGAAATGAACAAGAACAAATATGTTTTAGCCAATATAATAAGGATATCCGTTGTTGTTCCAAAAACTCCACTCACGTTATTTAGTTCAAAAAACTCAGGAACAAAAATGTACGGAATAGAGATATTCCAGCCGCCCAAGTAAAGAACTGTTACAAATAATGAAGAAACGAATAGGTTTAGATAGGAAGCAACATAAAATAAACCAAATTTGATACCCGAATATTCCGTTTGATAACCGGCTACCAATTCTTCTTCTGCTTCTGGTAAATCAAAAGGCAATCTTTCACATTCTGCTAGGGAAGAAATTAGAAAAACAATAAACCCTATAGGTTGTCGCCACAAATTCCACCCCAAAAGACCATATTTTGACTGTGCCTCAACTATATCAACTGTACTTGAACTATTAGATAATCATAGTCGATGATAAGATAACTGTTCCCACCGCTATTTCAGAACCATACATGAGATTTTTACCTCATATGGCTCCTCGAAGGTCATAACTAAATCTAAGGACCGAATCACATTCTCTTTTTTTTTGATACGTTTGTCGGATTGGTTAGTTTGTAGAATAGATAGGTCGAAAATGTCCTCTAATTAGACCAATGGAATTCTATCTGTTATTGTTATATATAATAAAATAGAGATAAAGTACTTCTGAATTGATCTCATCCCTTAAGAATTTCAATTTTTCTTTGTTTAGTAATAACTTAAGTTTTCAATCAAATACTTCTTGTAGATTTGTAGAAATATCAATAGATCTTTCAACGCATCAATTTATGAATTATGGCACAAACCCTATCTCTATGATAAAGAAAGAAGAAAAAGGATCGCTTTTTTATTCTACTGTATTCTAGTATTGTGATTTTCTTTTTTCTATTGTTAGAGTTTTTAGAGTTTTTTTTTTCGTTCCTATTCTTATTCTTATTTCTTTTCTGAGAAAAAATGGACTTAAAAAAGAAGTAAAGGATTTTTTCGTTTCTGATAGTCATTTTTATAATCGGTGGATAGGAGCATACTCTGGATCGGAATTATGGGGAGTACTGCCTGATCATTTCTACCAATTTAAAGCCCCAATTAGTATTCTTTATTATAATTATATATTTTCTATTTTTTGTATATTTTTTTTATGCAAAAAATGCACTTTTGGATAATTTACATAATCTCCATTACTAATCCATTGCCTATCTTGGTGTTTCTAACCATCCACTCGCTTTTGCTCAATCCCCCGTTATCGTTATGGTAATGCATGCCAACGATAGTAAAAAGTCAATACGGTTGATCGTTTGAACCCCGCTTCAAGCCAGAATGACTAATCAACCAATCCTGGGGGGGTAAAAAATATCTTCTGCTTTACTTTTGTACCTAGGAAATGAGACTGACTTTTTTTACTACGAATTTATAAGCTGTTTTCTTTCACTCATAGAACTATCCGATTTAGATCATCAACTTGAATGATAAATTTAAAAAAGAAAGATATCCATTCAATTCATTCCACCTATTCTTTCATAGTTTCTTAGAAATAGGGGAGTAGAGAAAGGTTTATGTTTCAACGACTCGCACGTAGAGATATTGATAACACACATAGAGTTAATGGTATTTCATAACTAATCGATTGAGCAGCAGCTCGTAGGCCACCTAAAAAAGAATATTTATTATTTGATCCATATCCTGACATAAGAAGTCCGATGGGAGCAATACTTGAAATGGCAATCCATAAAAAAACACCAATCTTTAGATCGGCTAAAACAAGGTGATAGCCAAAAGGAATTACTGAATAGCTTAGTAGAATTGATACGACTGCTATAGATGGGCCAATACTGAATAAACGAGTATCTCCTCGGGATGGAAGAAGATTCTCTTTAAAAAGGAGTTTTATCCCGTCTGCTAGAGCTTGAAGAATTCCTAAAGGACCCGCATATTCGGGTCCAATACGTTGTTGTATGCCTGCGGCTATCTCTCTTTCTAACCACACAATTACTAGTACCCCTATTGTTATTCCCAACACAAGAGTAAAAATAGGAACAAACATCCATATAATGTTATATACCTCTTTTAGGGATTTTAATCTGGCAAAAGAATGGATATCTTGTATTTCTGTTGTATCAATTATCATTTCAACGATCAACTTCCCCCATAATAATATCTATGCTACCCAGTATCGTCATAATATCAGCCAATTTCATTCTTTTAACTAACTGAGGAAGAATTTGCAAATTGATAAACCCTGGTGGGCGGATTTTCCATCTCCAAGGAAAACCACTCTGATCCCCCCCTATCAGAAAAATTCCCAATTCTCCTTTTGGGGCTTCAACTCTCACATATAGTTCTTGTTTCGGCAATTCAAAGGTAGGAGAGGTTTTTTTACTAATGAATCGATATTCAAAATCATTCCAGTCTGGATCCCTCTCTCTATCAAAACATCGGATTTCTAAATTCTCATAGGGCCCTCCTGGAATTCCTTCCAGAGCCTGTTGAATAATTTTTATGGATTCCGTCATTTCACCGATTCGGACTAAATAACGAGCTAAAGAATCCCCTTCGTTTTGCCATGGTACTTCCCAATCAAGTTCGTCGTAACATTCATACTGATCAACTTTGCGAAGATCCCATTGTATTCCAGAAGCTCGTAGCATTGGTCCTGATAAACCCCAATTTATTGCCTCCTCTCCACTAATAATACCCACTCCTTCAACTCGTTCTAAAAAAATAGGACTTCGTGTAATAAGTTTTTGATATTCAGCAGCTCCTGTTAAAAAATAATCGCAGAAATCCAAACATTTATCTATCCAGCCGTGAGGTAGATCAGCCGCTACTCCTCCGATACGAAAATAATTATGCATCATTCTCATACCAGTGGCAGCTTCGAATAGATCATATACTAACTCTCTTTCTCTGAAAATATAGAAGAAAGGGGTCTGTGCACCAATATCTGCCATAAAAGGCCCAAGCCATAACAGATGAGAAGCTATACGACTCAACTCCAACATAATTACTCTAATATGGCTAGCTCTTTTAGGTATTTGAATATTTCCCAGCTGTTCTGGTCCATTTACGGTTATTGCTTCTGTGAACATCGTAGCTAAATAATCCCAACGTGTTACATAGGGCAGATATTGTATAATTGTTCGGTTTTCCGCAATTTTTTCCATCCCTCTGTGTAAATAACCTAATATTGGTTCACAGTCAATAACATCTTCACCATCTAGAGTAACGATGAGTCGAAGAACACCATGCATTGATGGGTGGTGCGGGCCCATATTGACTATCAAGAGGTCTTGTCTTGTAGATGATACGTTCATAGGTTTTCCCTCGATTCATTCTTCCATAACTTACTGAAAACGAAAAGAAGTTCATCAAAATTCAATATCTAATAATAAAGTAATAAAAAATAATTCAAATTCAAAATAGAAATGATTTTTCAATGACTTTTCAAATTAACGCATTTTTGGTTCCCGAATATCCAACTGACTAATTAATTGTTTATAACGTACTTTATTTTTCTTTGACAAATAAGACAGCAGTCGTTGGCGTTTTCCTATAATTGTCCGTAGGCCTTTTTGAGACAAATAGTCTTTTCTATGCAATTCAAAATGTGAAGTAAGTCTTCGTATCTTATTGGTAAAATTGAATACTTGAAATTCAACGGATCCCTTGCTTTTTTCTTTTTCGTCTTGTGAAATAACTGAGATGAATGCATTTTTTACCATAAAATGAAATCTTCCCCCCCACTTAAATTGAAATATTCAAAATTTTTTAAATATATATTTTTATTGATCAGTAATAATAATTCCGATTCCTTTTTTCATTTTGTATACACAACAACCTTAATTTCGATTTCGTTATGAATTCCTAATTTTATTCAATTTTTTTATGGGCATAGGGATCCAAATGGATGATCTATTTTTACACTTAGAAACGAGAGAAATTTATACCTAAGATCACAATCATAGGATTCCATTGATTCCTTTATTCGATCTAATTGATTTGTTATTCAATTACTGACATGTATTCGAATAGAATGAAAAACAATGTATGTGCGACCCTTTTTGTTTTCATACATCAAATATGCTATGGAATGTATCAAAAGCGTACCATTAAAGGGTTTTAAATCGTGGATACATATGTATCCTTACCATACTGAAACGACTTCCATTATGGGTATCAAACCAATAGCGATTCATACAAGCTAAATCCTCTAATCGATAATTGGGCCAAAGAAAGAGTTTGAATTTAATTAGTTTATTTTTCATTTTTTTTTTATATCTATAAAGATCTTTGTTTTTATTCGAAGTGTTACCGCTAATTTTTATGTTATTTACATTGCAAAATTGTGTATTTATCTGAATACCTTTTCTATTCTTCGAATTAAAAGAAATTAGAATTCCAAACTCTCTACGACGTTGAGTACCTAAAGTATTTTCAGGAACAAGCAAATCATAATGATTTTTTTTTTTTTTTCCATTTCTCTTTTTCTGTCTTGCAATGGATTCATCCAAATTCTTCTTATCAACACAGCTTTTTTCTCGGTATCTTTGATTAATTTGGTGCTTACTCTTATGAACCAATGAAATTTTTATGGTTTGATACATAAGAAACTGTCCAACATTTTTTACAGCCAGACGAATTGGTTCGATAATCAATATTCCCTTTTTCAGAAATTCTGTAAGACTTAAATCCCTCTGAATCAGCAGAATATCGAGACTCATTTCTCCCCTTTGAATAAACGATATAACAATTTCGTTTGGATTTCTCAGTCTAAGCAAGAGACAATATATTTTGATATTATTGACTATTCTTTGATTTACAGAAGCATTCCATCTTAATTGAAAACATAAATACCTTTTTAGGAAGAAATAAAGCTCCGCTTCCGTAGAACTTTTGTATTTTTTTTTTTTTTTCATGTCTGATCCCGCAAAATCTTCTTCAAGATTTTTTTTTTCAGTTGAAAATGATAATATAAAAGGATCCCCTTTTTTCTTTTTATTTACCTTCTTATTTTCACTAACACTTTCATTTCCATTCAAATCGAAAAGAAGTAATTTAATTGGTATGGCCCAGGGGTTTTTCTTATATGAATTGTAAAGTATCAAAATTTTTGGGAAGAACCAAAGTTCCAAATTCAATATGGAATGAGTTAGTATTCTTTCATTCATTTCCATCCAATCAAAAAGTGTTTTTTTTTTTGATGGGTTGATTTCTTCATCTTGATGAAGCATGAGATAAAAAACACTTTTCTTATCAATTTTATAAATTATTTGATAATTTTTAGACTCAGTCTTCATCTTTTTATTACTTTTGGTTCCGGTATCAATCCAGAATTCACTATCCAGCTCTTTTCTAAGACAAAAATGGAGAATTCTCCAATCAAAATATTTTCTATTCGGATTTTTCTCTATACCCACAATCTCATCTTCTCCCATAAAATTATTGCTAGGAACACCTCCCGGCAGATTAATAAATTTGCGTTTATATGTCTTGTAATTATACAAAATCTCTTGATTATTATTTCTCTTTAATGAGAATCTATAAATATATGAGTCTTTCGGATTTTCATAATTAATAGATTTATATGCTAAAAGATCGTATCTATAGTGTTTTTTAAAATTCTTTTTTTGATTTAGTAATGACTCTGCTTCAAAATTCTTTTGTTTTTTGTACTGAATTAATCGATCTTTTTCATTTTCATACGAATTTTTTTTTTTTAAACCCTTATTTTCAGCTATACATCGTTGATTAAGAATATTTCTCCATTTTTGGGGTATTAATCTAGACCATCTTATCTGAGATAAATCGTGTTGATAATGACCAGCCTTTAACCAGCTTTTCCATTGATTCATTATAGAAGTAATCCGTTGTTTATGTCTTAATTGGGAATGAAATATTCCTTTTACTTCAAAAAAATTCTTTATTTTCTTTTTTAAAAAAATAGCTGGTCCATAATATTGAAGAGCAGATCTTAACTCATATAAGCTGATAAATTGGGTTTGTGATAGTTTGAAAAATACATAAGCTTGTGACAAAGAGGATAAATCACCAAAAATCTGTGTTTTCTTATTACTAATATGAGTAAGTGACTTTTTTATACTTGAAATAAAGTGAATTGTTTTTTTATTTCCTTTATTTTTATAAATTTTCTCTTGCTTTTCCTCATTATTACAATTACAGATGCATTTATCAATAAGGTTTTTGGCGGATTCAAGAAAAAGTTGTGCATTGATCCTGGGAATATTAATGATAGATAGAAAGATATCTATGTATATTTTTTCAATAAATATTTTTCTAAAATACTTAAATTTACGGACTAATCGAGCATTTCTTCTTTTTAATATCTTTTTTAATGATCCTAATTTTTTCGTATCATAACTTATTTTGTTAGGATTCCTTTTTTTGTTTGAGATTAGAAAAACCTTTTTATTATCTTTTGTTTTTGTAATTTTTTGTATTTGATTTAGGATTGTACCTGTTCTATTAGTCAAATCTTGCATTCTTGTTTCGATCAGTGAAGAATTTGTCCAACCCGTAGGTATAATTCGAGTAGAGGCTTCATGAATGATCTGGTTATTGGTTATCAATTTTTTTTTAGTTTCAGTCAATTCATATAGTCCGCTAAATACTAATAGTAGTTCTTTTCTTTTTTTTTTTTTTAATAAAAATGGACTTTTTTTAATAACTCTTTTTTTACTTTCTTTTGATTTTGTGACATTTAGAAAAAACTTTGTTCGTTTTTTTAAAGCCCTTATAACTAGAAAACCCTTCTTTTTCAACTTTCTAATTTTTTTTTCAAGTTTTTTTAAAATGGGTTTAAAATCAAAAAGAGAAAGTCCTCTTCGGGTAGAACCAAAAGGAAATTCAGTTTCCATTCCAAAAACTGTTAAAAAGCAAAAATCGGGTTTTTGCCCTTTCTTCTCTTTTATTGGATCCTTTTGAGGGAATTGTAACTTAGATCTGTGCCAAGGTTTCAGACGAAAAGGAAATAGTATTTTTATCTGAATACCCTCCGTTAACCAGTTTTTCGGAAATTCTTTTTCTGATAATTGAACTCCGTTATAGGTGCATTTAACGTACATTTCCTTATTCCAATCTTTTAAATCATCAGACCATTCTGGAAATTGAAATAACAGTGTACGAATGATATTTTTAGTTATTATTAATAGAGGTAAGATAATATATTTTCTAAGAACGGATTGGGTTACTAACAAAAAACCTCTTATTACTTGAGCAAATAGAATGCTATCCCAAGCTTCTGCTATTTCTACCCGTGCCTTTTCCTCTCCTTTGTACTTCTCCTTTTTCTCACTTTCTTTTGTTGTTTCTTCAGTATAATCTGAAATCAAAACTTTTCTGTTTTTACATATCAAGCTTATAAACATTCTTTTCATCATCTGTGAGATATCAAAAGAAAACAAAAAGGGTTTGTCTATTCTGTCCAAAAAAAGAGGGGAATGTATATTTGCTTGCAAGAGTTCCCAAGTAATTGTTTTACGTCTTTGAGGACGCATGGAGCCCTTTATTATGTCGCGACGAAAGTCCGATTGTTGTGAATAACGTATTAAAGCGATTTCCTTGTCTAGTGGATTAGCATTAAGATTCTTGTCTCCTTGATTCGTATTAAGATTAGTAGTTTCTTTGGTATTATTGTACGTACCCACATTCTCTGTAAAAATTACTACACGTTTGGCTTTTCTTGAACGAATTTCATGATCCTCTACCACAATTTCTTCATGTTCTCCTTCTTGTTGTTCCAACTCGTCGATTAATTTGTATGACCAGAGAGGAACTTTTTTAGTGATTTCATTTATTCCAATAGATTTTTTTTTTTTAGTTTTCCCTTTTGGATTGGCTAAAACTGCATCGAAGAAAAATTTTCCAATTTTTCTTCGATCCTCTTTATCTATTGTTTGTTTTTGTTCAAATTCTTGATAATTGGTAGTAAAAAAGAGACCGTGAATTCTATTTATC